TCTCTATTGGTGTGTTGGATCCACAATTAATTCGAGGGATCCTTAGGATTGGTATATTCTTTTAGATTATTAATTTCTATGGATCGAGCCAAGTATCACAACTCTTTCTACCCATCCTGTATATTGTCCTTTTTGTTACGTGTTGGAATATAAACTTATTACTTTTTTAATTAGTTAGTTATTAGACGAGATTTTACAAAAAAAATTTTCCTATATAGTGAAGTGCTAATCTGGATTCCCACAAAGAATACTTTTTTCAATACTCACACTCCTTATTAGATTAGTTAATAATCCTATTGATTGGATTTTTATGTTTATTCGGACAGGAAAAAGATATTCAAATAAATAAAGAATTTTTCATCGAATGACTATTCATCTATTGTATTTTCATGCAAAGCAAATAGGGGGCAAGAAAACTCTATGGAAAGATGGTGGTTCGATTCAATACTGTTTAAGAAAGAGTTCGAACACAGGTGTGGTCTAAGTAAATCAACGGGCGGTCTTGGTCCTATTGAAAATACCAGTGAAAGTGAAGATCCGAATAGAAATGATATGAAGAAAAATAGTCATAGTTGGGGTAGTCGTGACAATTCTAGTTACAGCAATGTTGATTATTTATTCGGCGTCAAGGACATTCGGAATTTCATCTCTGATGAAACTTTTTTAGTTATGGATAGAAATGGGCACAGTTATTCCATATATTTTGATATTGAAAATCATATTTTCGAGATTGATAGTGGGCATTTTTTTCAGAGTGAACTAGAAAGTTCTTTTTATAGTTATTGGAATTTTAGTTATCTAAATAATGGATCTAACAATGACGATCCTCACGATGATCATTACATGGATGATACTCAATATAGTTGGAATAATCACATTAATAGTTGTATTGACATTTATCTTGAGTCTCAAATCTTTATTGATACTTACATTGTAAGTGGTAGTGACAATTCCAGTAACAGTTACATTTCTCGTTCCGTTTGTGGTGAAAGTAAGGGGTCCGATATAAGTACCAGCACGAATGGTAGCACTATAATAGAAAGTTCCAATGATCTGGATGTAACTCAAAAATACAGACATTTGTGGGTTCAATGTGAAAATTGTTATGGATTAAATTATAAGAAAATTTTAAAATCAAAAATGAATCTTTGTGAACAATGTGGATATCATTTGAAAATGAGTAGTTCCGATAGAATCGAACTTTCGATCGATCCGGATACTTGGGATGCTATGGATGAAGACATGGTTTCTTTGGATCCCATTGAATTTCATTCGGAAGAGGAGCCTTATAAAGATCGTATCGATTCTTATCAACGAAAGACAGGATTAACTGAAGCCGTTCAAACAGGTATAGGCCAATTAAACGGTATTCCCATAGCACTTGGGGTTATGGATTTTCAGTTTATGGGGGGTAGTATGGGATCCGCGGTTGGGGAGAAAATAACCCGTTTGATTGAGTACGCTACTAACAAATTTCTCCCTCTTATTATAGTATGTGCTTCCGGGGGGGCGCGTATGCAAGAGGGAAGTTTGAGTTTAATGCAAATGGCTAAAATATCTTCTGCTTTATATGATTATCAATCAAATAAAAAGTTATTCTATGTACCAATTCTTACATCTCCTACTACAGGGGGGGTAACTGCGAGTTTTGGTATGTTGGGAGATATCATTATTGCCGAACCCAATGCCTATATTGCATTTGCGGGTAAAAGAGTAATTGAACAAACATTGAATAAAACAGTACCTGAAGGTTCACAGGCGGCTGAATATTTATTCCAGAAGGGCTTATTCGATCTAATCGTACCACGTAATCCTTTAAAAAGCGTTCTGAGTGAGTTATTTCAGCTCCACGCTTTCTTTCCTTTGAATCAAAATTCAATAGAGCATTAAGTTCCTTTTTTATTTGTAGCAAACAAATAGTTAGTTTATCAGAATCCAAGTAAAACGAATATGAATGGGGTTTCTTTGTTGACATAAGATCTAAATTGTAAAAAGAAATCAAAAGTTGTGGATAACTCCTTTTTATCTATATTCTTGATTACTAATTCAGTTAAGAGGCCTCTATCAACAAGAAAAATAGTGAATTCTTATTTTCGTTAAATTCTAGGAAAATAAAAATATGTATATAATCCAAATATAAAATTCTAGAATATAGAAACTATAGATATGATATATGCTTTTGTACCTTCTATACTCACTTAGATATATACTTAGATTTATACTAATCTTTATCTTTATAATATTAATTATCTTTATAATTTAATATAAATAATAACAGGTACAAATAGTAAATTGAGGTATCCTTTATATGACAACTTTCGACTTTCCCTCTGTTTTGGTGCCTTTAGTAGGCTTAGTATTTCCGGCAATGGCAATGGCTTCTTTATTTCTTCATGTTCAAAAAAATAAGACTGTTTAGATCTGATGGGCCCAACTCTGATCCATTTTTTTTTTCAAAACTAAGACTTGTATCATAACGCAGATACCTATTTAGTGTAAGAAAAGAAGGTATAACATGCGGCGTTTCCGTCGAAAAGGGGCTCTTTGGCCTGTAGAAAGATGATATGGGGGTAAAGGAATTCTATCTATTTGAAAAAATCTCAGGATCGCCGGATGGCTGAACTGTAAAATCGGTACATCTATATGTATATTGATATATGTATATTGATGGGATCATACGAAGGGTATTTTTTTTTTTTAGATCTAACCAATTTGATAAATTACTCTTAAAGGTTCACATCAAACTAGTACTAGTTGATGAGAGTTACTTCGGAAACAAAAAGAGTAAAGTCTAGGGTATTCTCTCAATTCCAATAAAACGAAACCAGATCAAGTATGAGTTGTCGATCAGAACATATATGGATACAACCTATAACGGGGTCGCGAAAAACAAGTAATTTCTGCTGGGCCATTATCCTTTTTTTAGGTTCATTAGGATTCTTATTGGTTGGAACTTCCAGTTATCTTGGGAGAAACTTGATATCTTTATTTCCGTCTCAGCAAATCCTTTTTTTTCCACAAGGGATTGTGATGTCTTTCTATGGGATCGCGGGTCTCTTTATTAGCTCCTATTTGTGGTGCACAATTTCGTGGAATGTAGGGGGTGGTTATGATCGATTCGATAGAAAAGAAGGAATGGTGTGTATTTTTCGTTGGGGATTCCCTGGAAAAAATCGTCGCATCTTCCTCCGATTCCCTATAAAGGATATTCAGTCCGTCAGAATAGAAGTTAAAGAAGGTATTTATGCTCGCCGTGTCCTTTATATGGATATCAGAGGCCAGGGGGCCATTCCCTTGACTCGTACTGATGAGAATGTTACTCCACGGGAAATCGAACAAAAAGCTGCCGAATTGGCCTATTTCTTGCGTGTACCGATTGAAGTATTTTGAGAAATGAGCTGAGAGAGTGAATGCTTTCTCAGCAGTAAGGAAAAACTAAAGAGTCCCCCTTTTCTATACCATAACTTAACTGAAGTTTCTTCATAACGCTCATTCTTTCTAGTCAAAGAAGACGTATACGTAACGTAACAACCACAAAACAAAACAGTGAATAGATTCATAAGTTAGATACTTTGTAATAGAATTCATGCATGAGAGAAATATTGGATGGCGTAGAGTCAACTAATGAGGTCGGTTAATTAAAAATTCATAGACGAGATGAAAAAATGTCAAAAAAGAAAGCATTCAACCCTCTTTTATATCTTGCATCTGTAGTATTTTTGCCCTGGTGGATTTCTCTCTCATTTAATAAAAGTCTGGAATCTTGGGTTACTTATTGGTGGAATACTAGGCAATCTGAAATTTTTTTGAATGATATTCAAGAAAAAAATATTCTCGAAAAATTCATAGAATTGGAGGAAATCTTTCTTTTGGAGGAAATGATCAAGGAATACTCGGAGACACATCTACAAAACCTTCGTATAGGAATCCACAAAGAAACGCTCCAATTAATCAAGATACACAATGAGGATCATATCCATACAATTTTGCACTTCTTGACAAATATAATCTGTTTCGTTATTCTAAGTGGTTATTCAATTTTGGGTAATAAAGAACTTGTTATTCTTAACTCTTGGGCTCAGGAATTCCTATATAACTTAAGTGACACAATAAAGGCTTTTTCGATTCTTTTATTAACAGATTTATGTATCGGATTCCATTCGCCCCACGGTTGGGAACTAATGATTGGCTTTGTCTACAAAGATTTTGGATTTGCTCATAATGATCAAATTATATCTGGTCTTGTTTCTACTTTTCCAGTCATTCTAGATACTCTATTTAAATTTTGGATTTTTCGTTATTTAAATCGTGTTTCTCCGTCACTTGTAGTGATTTATCATTCAATGAATGATTAAAAAAGGATCTACTGATATTAATCCAATTCAATTCTAACGTTTCTTACTTTGTAGTTGTACAGAAGCAAAGCATGTAAAATCATACTTACTCTTTATTTTTCTACCCATCCCAAAGATTTATTCTATATATTAATATTATTTATTCCAGTAAAATTATTCCAGTAAATAGCAGAATTGCAGATAGGGAACTAGGTTAGCGACCTACCAAATTTATTGTAGACATTTTTGGGCTCAATGGTTGGACCATGCAAACTAGAAAGACTTTTTCTTGGATAAAGGAACAAATTACTCGATCCATTTCCGTATCGCTCATGATATATATCATAACTCGGCCATCCATTTCAAGTGCATATCCCATTTTTGCACAGCAGGGTTATGAAAATCCTCGAGAAGCGACTGGTCGTATTGTATGTGCCAATTGCCATTTAGCTAATAAGCCCGTGGATATTGAAGTTCCACAAACGGTACTTCCAGATACTGTATTTGAAGCAGTTGTTCGAATCCCTTATGATATGCAACTAAAACAAGTTCTTGCTAATGGTAAAAAGGGTGCTTTGAATGTAGGGGCTGTTCTTATTTTACCAGAGGGTTTTGAATTAGCTCCTGCTGATCGGATTTCCCCCGAGATAAAAGAAAAGATAGGCA